TTGGTTGGGGGTTCGAAAAAGGAATAAAAATAAAGTAAATTCAAGGAAGAGCTTTCCTTTTTTTAAGGGGCCCCTCGGGGGGTCGTGGAATGCTTTTCTTTTTCTCTTATTCCATATAGAATACAATCAGTTAAAATAAGAAGGAATAGGGGAATATTCGACCGTTTCAATTCTTTATTTATCTTTTATTCCAAAATTCTCCCGAAAATACAATTTCATTTTTCAATGGGGTTAGATGATCTAGTTCTTAATATTATTACTTTACTCAACTGACAGATTCCACAACAAATATCTTGATTCGGAATTAGGGACTCATGTCGCATCTGATTAATCGATTTTCTTTTACACTTCTGTATCTCACTCGATCTTGTTTTTTAGTATTATCTAAAATAACCGATGAATTCTGAATTTTCCATAACTTAGGTAAGTGCTTTACCAACATATGTAGTGTAGTAAAAAAAAAAAATGGAATTTAACCCTTTCATGCTTACTATAACTAGTTATTTCGGTTTTCTACTGGCTGCTTTAACTATAACCCCAGCTCTATTTATTGGTTTGAACAAGATACGTCTTATTTGAAATGAATTGAATGAATAAGTCAGAAAAGAAAAATCTTTCTTTTGGATTCCTGGTATTCTACGACTCTTTTCCACACTAATTACCAATTCTTTTCTTGGTCATTGAGATTCGTGGATAATTTAGACTACTATTTAGGGATAGATCGTACCTCTTTTTTTTTATCCCCTCGAACAAATCGAAATGATTGAAGTTTTTCTATTTGGAATCGTCTTAGGCCTAATTCCTATTACTTTAGCGGGATTATTCGTGACTGCGTATTTGCAATACAGGCGTGGGGATCAGTTGGATCTTTGATTGAGTAATATTTCTTTTTTGATTGACCTCCTCCAGACCAGAGAGGAGGTCAAATTGGAGTTGCAATTCGACTTTGTTTTGTTAAGTTATTTTACTCTGCTTCGACATAAGATAGATGGAATCACGCTCTGTAGGATTTGAACCTACGACATCGGGTTTTGGAGACCCGCGTTCTACCGAACTGAACTAAGAGCGCTTTCATTCAAAAAGAAAACCCTTTTCTACTCCTAACGTGTCTCACGTACGTATAGTATCCACAAATTCAAGTTATACCCACTTTAATTGATCTCCTCGCTACTGCCCATAAAGAAGAAAGAAGTAATAGGTAGGGATGACAGGATTTGAACCTGTGACATTTTGTACCCAAAACAAACGCGCTACCAAGCTGCGCTACATCCCTTTTCCAAATTGTTGTACAATGGCATTGTACACAATTCCTGTCTTGTTTTCCACATCGTAATTTTCTTCTCTTTCTCTATCTATATAGAACCTTCTTGTCATTTCTTCTTTTTTTTCTCATATAATCAAGTCAAGGAATGGTATACATCTAAAATCGAATCTAATTTCACCTATAAAAGAAAGATTACTATTCCTTGGTAATGTATAGGAAGAAGGGGTCATCTTTTTCTTTTTTAGGGATAGGAAAATCTCGTCTATACGGTTCATTCTATATAGAATATTGATTTTGTTTTTTTAGTTAGGAATTTCGCCTAAACAAAAGAAATACAAAAGATCTTGGGCAAGAGTATCTGATCATATATGTATTCCAATAAGGAAGGAGGATTTGCAATGCGGGATATAAAAACATATCTCTCTGTAGCACCCGTGCTAAGTACTCTATGGTTTGGGGCTTTAGCAGGTTTATTGATAGAAATTAATCGTTTATTCCCAGATGCTTTGTCATTCCCTTTTTTTTCATTCTAGTTATTGCTATGCGAGGAATTCTTCGTGACATGACGAAAATTTTCCCTTTTTCAATCTTTTTTTTTTAGTATAGGAAGGAAAAAGAAAGAAAAGATGGATTGGGTTGAACCTCAGAGTCATGAAAAATTCGGTAAATCCCATTTTGGAAAACAGAAATTCAATTAAAAGCGGTATCCAAGCTAAGTCAGGCCTCAGAAATCAGAGCATAGAAAGAGGCTGGGCTGGCTACTTAAATGAAAGGATTTCGAAGCAAAATCCTTGCTAATTCGACAAGGATTGTATTCTTTAATTATTTCTCCATTTTTTATTACTTAATTAAAGAATTTCCAAAATTTTTTATTCTAATGGATTTTATTCTTCTTCTTCGGATTCAAAATAGAAGAAGAAAAAAAAAAAGTAGAAGAATTAAGTTAAGTCAATCCAAAAAAGAAAGGAGGTTCATGGCCAAGGGGAAAGATGTTAGAATCAGAGTTATTTTGGAATGTATCAGTTGTGTTCGAAAAGGTGCCAATAAGGAATCGACGGGGATTTCTAGATATAGTACTCAAAAGAATCGCCACAATACACCCGGACAATTAGAATTCAAAAAATTTTGTCGTTATTGTCGCAAGCATACGACTCATGGCGAAATAAAAAAATAGGAGCATCGTGTGTTCGATCTTTCCAAAGAACAGATTTAATATATAGAACATAGATAGAATACAAAATACAAATCAACTCATTTGATTTCAGGTAGATATTATTTCTTATGTATAGAGGGTATTCATATACTATATATGAATCAAATAATATATGGACCAAAGAAAGACTACTTCTTCTAGATCCAAAATTAATAAAATAAAGAAATCCATTTTTTTCAAATTTTTTAATAAAGAATAAATCATGTATACATCTAAACAACCTTTTCATAAATCTAAGCAACCCTTTCGTAAATCCAAGCAAACTTTTCAAAAATCCAAGCAAACTTTTCGTAAGTCCAAGCAAACTTTTCGTAAATCCAAACAACCTTTTCGTAAATCCAAACAACCTTTTCGTAAATCCAAACAACCTTTTCGTAGGCGTCCTCGGATTGGCCCGGGGGATCCAATTGATTATAGAAACATGAGTTTAATTAATCGATTTATTAGTGAACAAGGAAAAATATTATCGAGACGAATAAATAGATTAACCTTGAAACAACAACGATTAATTACTCTTGCTATAAAACAGGCTCGTATTTTATCTTTCTTACCATTTCGTAACTATGAGAATGAGAAGCAAATTCAAGCCCAGTCAATTTCAAAAATTACTGGTCCTAGACCCAGAAAAAATAGACATATTCCTCAATTAACGCAAAAGTTCAATTCCAATCGAAACTTAAGAAACTCCAACCAGAATTTAAGAAACAACAATCGGAACTTAAGTTCCGATTGTTGATGTTTTATTCGAAAGGGCCAGACCCATATATAAGGAAAGTAATTCAGTTTTGATTCTTGTGTTTGTTATAAGAAAGAAAAATGGGGAAGAAGAAATAGTTTTTTTATTTATTGCAACATGCTCGTTGATTCTTACCACTTAATATTAATTTATTGTATCTTCCCGGAGTTCCCTCTCCGGGAATTCGGTTTTAATTATTCCTGTATATTACTTTTTTATCCATTTAATTGGTGATCTTTATTTTATTGGAAATCGTGTAAAGATTATTTGGATTTGATACAGCTACTTGTGCAAGCATTTTACGATTAAGAATCAATTCCTTCTTGTACAGATTGTGTATTAATTTACTATAACTATTGAATACTTTATATATCCGCGTTGCTGCGTTTATCCGAGTGATCCACAAACGACGAAAATCCCTCTTTTGCCTGCCTCTATCTCGATGAGAGGAAACAAAAGCTCTTCTTACTTGTTGAGTAATCATTCGATTAAGTCTTAAATGAGCCCCTCTAAAGTTTGAGGCAAATGAACGCATTTTTGTTCGTCGTCTCCGAGCTATATATCCTCGCGGAACTCTGGTCATTGAATCAAATTAACCTTAATGAATAACTAATGATTTCTCTTCTTTTAGCCATCCTTTTTCCCATTAATAACAAAACGAATTATTCCGATATATAAAATATTAATTCCAATGGCTTTTGCTACTGTAACCTTCCCAACCACGATTTTTTATTCTATTCCCTTCAGTTATTTCGCATAGAAATAACAAATTCTAACGATACTCAAAAAAAATAGTGGGTTCCATCGTTTCTATGGTTCCCTTTTAAACGGTGAGGCCCTCTCTATACACCGGAGCCCTTTCTTTCATTTCATCAAAAGGTATTGTGAACTTGTATAGTTCACATTCTTTGGCTCTACCTATCCATTATAGAGTAAATAGCTCTTTTCACAATAAGAGTTATCCATACAGTGACGGCATTTAATTATGAAAGTTGGCTAAGTAGCTGACCCTGTTAGTCCGTTCTTTTAAGATAAAGGAGCATAAGCCTTTTTCTTTTTATTACTATTTCCTCCGCTTAATGGATAACCATTTTCTACCAATGGGGGAATTGCTTCTTATTTCCAATTTAGATGATTGGATTTGCACCAAAGGAAACCAGAAATTCCATATTACCATAGAAATCTAGGATAGAGCTTCTCTATCCTATTCATTGGTACCGATCATGGATACTTCAAAAATTGTCTTATTTGTTTGAACTCATGATCTGAACGAGTCGCACATACACCCTAGCACATGTTCCTCGACGCTGAGGACATCCCTTAAGCGCGGCCGATTTTCTAGCATTTCGTATTGGCTGTCTTGCGTTTCTAATAAGTTGTTTAACCGTTGGCATGTCGTATGTATATAGAAAAAAAGGATTGGTTTAGATCGATCTTAACCTGATGATGGATCATCATGAAGTATTTCTATTTTCTATTAAATCGCAGAAAACCTGAATTTAGGTTTGAAATAAATTTACAAGAAATCCGACCACTACCAATCCTCCCAGAATTCTGGAGGAAACCACACTTCATCAGTATCGAAGTGCTCGTCCATCATTTCATCCCCTACAATATCGACAAGTCCATAAGCTTTTGCTTCGTCTGCTGACATAAAAATATCCCTTTCCATGTCTTCGGATACAACCCAAAAAGGCTTGCCTGTTCTTAGTGCATAAACCCTTGTGATCATTTCGCGAACTTTGTGTAACTCTTCCACTTCTAGGAAAAAATCTTGTGCCCTTGCCCGATAATAAGAACTAGCAGGTTGGTGAAGCATAATCCTCGCGTGAGGGTATGCTATACGCTTGGAGGGTTCTCCTCCCATCAGAATGAAGGATGCCATGGACGCAGACATTCCGAGGGATATTGTATATATATCTGGTGTCACCGTTTGCATCGTATCAAAAATTGCCATTCCTGAGATTATCCACCCGCCTGGGGAGTTTATAAACAAAAAAATATCGCGAGTTCCATCTTCTATACCGAGATATACCATGAGACCTGTAATATGATTCGTGATCTCGCAACGAATCTCTTCACCTAAAAAAAGTGTCCTTTCTCGATACATAACATTGTATAAGTCAACCCAAGTCGCGTCTTCATCTCCGGGAATCCGGTAAGGTACTTTTGGAACACCAATTGGCATATTAGATTAATATTATTAAATTTAAATAAGAAAACTACACTTTAATATGGAAACGTAAGAATCGAAGAGAAAGAAAGAATCCGCAGTTTATTGTCTTTTTTTTTTTTCTTATTCTATATGAATACTATAGATTCTATTAATACGTAGATTGAAATAATACATAGATTGAAAGGTTATATCTATAAGGAAGGTAAGACAGATTGAATAAAGAAAAAGGAATCGGTGATTGGAATGATAAACAAAGAGGGATAGGGATCTATTCTTCGTTTTTTTTTTCAAATAGGCCAAGCTACCCATTGCATATTGGCACTTATCGAGTATAGAATAGATCTGCTTCTCTTTCTTCTTACGAACAGAATTGGCTTCTTATTTTTAATGGAATGAAATAAATATTCACGCTTTCTGACACAGAATCCCCTAGAGGGGTTAGGTACATAGGATATGGATAGTCTTTTCCAATGCGATAAAATAAAGCGACATCGTGTCTATTTTTCTTTGCTAAAGGGGTATTTCCATGGGTTTGCCTTGGTATCGTGTTCATACTGTTGTATTGAATGATCCGGGTCGATTGCTTTCGGTGCATATAATGCACACAGCTCTAGTTTCTGGTTGGGCCGGCTCGATGGCTTTATACGAATTAGCGGTTTTTGATCCCTCTGATCCTGTTCTGGATCCAATGTGGAGACAAGGTATGTTCGTCATTCCCTTCATGACTCGTTTAGGAATAACCAATTCGTGGGGTGGTTGGAGTATTTCAGGAGGAACTGTAACGAATCCGGGTATTTGGAGTTATGAAGGTGTGGCAGGTGCACATATTGTGTTTTCTGGCTTGTGTTTCTTGGCAGCTATCTGGCATTGGGTATATTGGGACCTAGAAATATTCTGTGATGAGCGGACGGGGAAACCCTCTTTGGATTTGCCCAAGATCTTTGGAATTCATTTATTTCTTGCAGGGGTGGCTTGCTTTGGCTTTGGCGCATTTCATGTAACGGGTTTGTATGGTCCTGGGATATGGGTGTCCGATCCTTATGGACTAACTGGAAAAGTACAAGCTGTAAATCCAGCGTGGGGTGTAGAAGGTTTTGATCCTTTTGTTCCGGGGGGAATAGCTTCTCATCATATTGCTGCGGGTACATTGGGCATATTAGCGGGCCTATTCCATCTTAGTGTCCGTCCGCCTCAACGTCTATACAAAGGATTACGTATGGGCAATATTGAAACTGTACTTTCCAGTAGTATCGCTGCTGTTTTTTTTGCAGCTTTCGTAGTTGCCGGAACTATGTGGTATGGGTCAGCAACTACCCCAATCGAATTATTTGGGCCTACTCGTTATCAGTGGGATCAGGGATACTTTCAGCAAGAAATATATCGAAGAGTTAGCGATGGGTTAGCCGAAAATCTTAGTTTATCAGAAGCTTGGTCTAAAATTCCCGAAAAATTAGCCTTTTATGATTATATTGGTAATAATCCGGCAAAGGGGGGATTATTCAGAGCAGGCTCAATGGACAATGGGGATGGAATAGCTGTTGGATGGTTAGGACATCCCGTCTTTAGAGATAAAGAAGGGCGCGAGCTTTTTGTACGCCGTATGCCTACTTTTTTTGAAACATTTCCGGTTGTTTTGGTAGATGAAGAGGGAATTGTGAGAGCGGACGTTCCTTTTAGAAGAGCAGAATCCAAATATAGTGTTGAACAAGTAGGCGTAACGGTGGAGTTCTATGGTGGCGAACTTAATGGAGTAAGTTATTCTGATCCTGCTACTGTAAAAAAATATGCGAGGCGTTCCCAATTAGGGGAAATTTTTGAATTAGATCGGGCTACTTTGAAATCGGATGGTGTTTTTCGCAGCAGTCCAAGGGGTTGGTTCACTTTTGGTCATGCTACCTTTGCTTTGCTCTTCTTTTTCGGACACATTTGGCATGGCGCTAGAACCCTGTTCCGAGATGTTTTTGCTGGTATTGATCCAGACTTGGATGCTCAAGTGGAATTTGGAACATTCCAAAAAGTTGGAGATCCAACTACAAGGAGACAGGCAGCCTGATACCACATTGCTATGGTATCTTTCATCTCTCTTTTTTGATTTGACATGGGAAACATCTCCCATCCTTTCTTTGACTCTTTTTCTTTCTTTATATGGGAAATGATCCCAAATGACAAATGAATAGGTGTGGAAGTTATAATTGTAAATAAACCACGATCGAATCTATGGAAGCATTGGTTTATACGTTCCTTTTAGTTTCGACTTTAGGGATAATTTTTTTCGCTATCTTCTTCCGAGAACCACCTAAGGTTCCGACTAAAAAAATGAAATAATTTCATTGAAGTAAGAAGTCTCCCCATCTGGGAGACTTCTTACTTCAATTAGTCCCCGTGTTCTTCGAATGGATCTCTTAATTGTTGAGAGGGTTGCCCAAACGCGGTATATAAGGCATACCCAGTAAAGCTTACAAGTAAACCAGATATGGAGATGGCGACTAAAGTTGCTGTTTCCATTTTTATAGAATTTCAAGATTACAATGGATCTACGAAAAGATCGTGTATTTACAACTACAACGGAATAGTATACAAAGTCAACACCAATGATTAAATAGAATTTATGGCTACACAAACCGTTGAAGATAGTTCTAGATCTGGGCCAAGACGAACTCGCGCAGGTAGTTTATTGAAACCCTTGAATTCGGAATATGGGAAAGTAGCTCCGGGTTGGGGGACTACTCCTTTTATGGGGGTCGCAATGGCTTTATTCGCGATATTCCTATCTATCATTTTAGAAATTTATAATTCTTCTGTTTTACTGGACGGAATTTTAATGAATTAGGTTTCTACTAACTAAAACTACGAAGTCATAGTTTTTCCATCCAAAAAAGCCTTTCTACTTTAAGCTCTACATTTCTAGACATTCTGGTAGTTCGACCGTGGAATTTTTTTGTTTCGGTATCTCTGGAATATGAGTGTGTGACTTGTTAGAATTGATCCTATTGATAATACATAGAAAGGGCCTGTTATCTCTATCAAGATGATTCTAATTCGTCGGATATTTATTATTTATTCTAGTATCTGGAACACGAAATAGATAGAGTGGATCAAGAAAAAAAAATGGAACTATGATTCATACTCACTATTCAGACCTCGCAACCAGACTGAAAAAAAATTCAAGTAGTTTTTAATAAAAAAAGAAAATTTCTTCCTTCCAAATTTGTTTACCCAAAAGACAACTTTTTTTTTTCTCTCGATTTTGTCGAGTTATTACACCGATTCAATAAATGATCATCAAGCGGTTCTTATTCGAAGAACCCTTGCCTTTTGTTTAGCTTGAGACTCAATCATCGTGGCTCTAGTATGAATCTAAGGTTTTAATTGAACTGATTCATAGGATCGCAACAAGATAATTTCTATCAGAAAACTACTAGAATTTTTGCTTTATTTATTTACTAGTAAAACAAAACAAGAGTAAATCCGCATTACGCAAAAAAAAAAAGAAATCCAAAATAGGGAAGAGAAAAGTCAAGAGGCCTCTAATGACCAGCATAAGGCAAAGAAAGGAAGACAGATGAGCCAACTTGAGATTTTTTGGCATTATCATCACAAAGAATAAATTCTGGATTTTTATTATTTCATATCTTCAAGGCAAATCGACCCAATCCAGTGGCTGATGAAGTTTTGAACCCTTTTTTTCTAATATCCGTTGAAAATTTGTGTGTTTCTGCTTGAGCCGTACGAAATGAAATTTTCATATACGGTTCTCGGAGGGGGACTCGGGTTAGTTACCTATCTCAATAAAGTATATGATTGGTTTGAGGAACGTCTTGAGATTCAGGCAATTGCGGATGATATAACTAGTAAATATGTTCCTCCTCATGTCAACATATTTTATTGTTTAGGGGGAATTACACTTACTTGTTTTCTAGTACAAGTCGCTACAGGTTTTGCTATGACTTTTTACTACCGCCCAACCGTTACAGAGGCTTTTTCCTCGGTTCAATACATAATGACCGAGGCCAACTTTGGTTGGTTAATCCGATCAGTTCATCGATGGTCAGCAAGTATGATGGTTCTAATGACGATCCTGCACGTATTTCGTGTGTATCTCACAGGTGGATTTAAAAAACCCCGCGAATTAACTTGGGTCACAGGTGTGGTTTTGGCTGTATTGACTGCATCGTTTGGTGTAACTGGTTATTCTTTGCCTTGGGATCAAATTGGTTATTGGGCAGTCAAAATTGTGACAGGTGTACCTGAAGCGATTCCGGTAATAGGATCGCCTTTAGTGGAGTTATTGCGTGGAAGTGCTAGTGTGGGCCAATCCACTTTGACTCGTTTTTATAGTTTACATACTTTTGTACTGCCTCTGCTTACTGCCGTATTTATGTTAATGCACTTTCCAATGATACGTAAGCAAGGTATTTCGGGTCCTTTATAGGGAAGGCATATCATAGAGAAAGAGAATTCTAATTCTCATATATCATATCGGGTAGGTTGTGGTATTTCATTGCTACAAACATGGGTTATTGTAAAATAAGACATGTCATTTGGATACTTTTCTTCAACTCCGAAGTATTTTGATACAAATAGTTGAAATTCATTTTACGAAAGAAAATAAGGCGGATTATGGGAGTGTGTGACTTGAATTATTGATTTGGCCATGCAGATAAAGAATTGGATCTGCCACATTAGAATTCACAACCAAAGGTGTCTCCGCATCCAATCAACACGTAAGTCCCCTATCTAGGAAGGATAGGCTGGTTCACTTGAGGAGAATATTTTCTATGATCATACCCCGACCATGTCATCCATGAACAGGCTCCGTAAGATCCCATAGAGTAGAAATGGAATAAGTCATATCACATGATATAATTCTCTATTTATTACACTTACTTTTTTTATTATAGTATGGAAATGCATTCATTTTCTTTGCATCGATTGCGATCCGCAATACTATCGGAGTAAAAGAAGGTATCTAAGGAAGAACGTAGGCTAGACTTTTTGATTTGTTATTAGTAACAAGTAAATACTTTGTTTGGACGTAAGAAATTTGCGATATTGAGGGGATAAACACCAACTAATCAAGAGACATGAGACAATCCACAAAGCAATTGATCATGATCAAATTTGCAAGCCCACTTGGATATTGAGCATTTACCCATAAGAATAGGATTCTTTTCAATGAGTAGTTGTAGGTGCAACTTCGGAAAAGAGAATCTGATAAAGCTTTTCTTACCTAGAGTCATGGAGTTATTATATACCTTATTCTATTATGGATCTTCCACGGTCTTTTTTCTTTCATTCTTGCTCGAGCCGGATGATGAAAAATTCTCATGTCCGGTTCCTTTGGGGGATGGATCCTAAAGAATTCACCTATCCCAATAACAAAGAAACCTGACTTAAATGATCCTGTATTAAGAGAAAAATTAGCTAAAGGGATGGGACATAATTATTACGGGGAACCTGCTTGGCCCAACGATCTTTTATATATTTTTCCAGTAGTAATTCTAGGTACTATTGCATGTAATGTAGGTTTAGCGGTTCTCGAGCCGTCAATGATTGGTGAACCGGCGGATCCGTTTGCAACTCCTCTGGAAATATTACCCGAGTGGTACTTCTTTCCCGTGTTTCAAATACTCCGTACAGTACCCAATAAGTTATTGGGCGTTCTCTTAATGGTTTCTGTGCCAACGGGCTTATTGACAGTACCCTTTCTAGAGAATGTCAATAAATTCCAAAATCCATTTCGTCGCCCAGTAGCTACGACAGTTTTTTTAATCGGTACTGCGGTAGCTCTTTGGTTAGGTATTGGAGCAACATTACCCATTGAAAAATCCTTAACTTTAGGTCTTTTTTAGGGATTTTTCAGGTTGATTCATTCAACCGTGAAGTACCGTGCATAGGTATCTAGGAAATAGTTACTTCCAAGTGAATCTTCCCTAGATACCTAAAATCCATTTTATTATGATCCATTTCTCGAAAATATAGATTGTGCCAAAGATGCAAAATTGTTTTCTTTTTTTTTTTATTCTAACTCGAAAAGGAAGAAGAGGAAAAAATTGCAATGGATTTAAAACGAGAACTTATTCTTAGGTAAATCAATTGGGAGATGCTTCTCTAGAGTGTCCCATATCTGTTTTCCATCTTCCATACGAAAACTGTCAATTCTCATAAGATCTTCTTCAGTCTTACTCAAAAGGTCCAATAGTGTATGTATATTGGCCCTTTTGAGACAATTATACGTTCTAGAAGGCAATTCTAATTGATCAATAAAAATACAATTCAATGGAATTCCTTTTTTGTTTTTCTTTAGATTAGTTAATTTTTTTTGAAAGGTTAAAAGGGGTGGAGTAAACCTGTTTTTATTTTCTTCGAAACTATTGCCCTCTTCCTCCGCGTGTAGAAAAGGAAGAAATAAATCAATCAAATTACGAGAAGCCTCATAAAGCGCTTCCTTAGGGGTTAAACTTCCATTCGTCCATATTTCTAGAAAAAGTATCTCGTGTTTTTCATTTCCATTCCCACAAGAAAAAATACTATAATTCACATTTCGAACAGGCATGGATAGAGCATCTATGGGATAACTTCCATCTTGAGAGTTCTTTCTGAGTTCCGTGTGATATCCGCGATCTCTCTTGATCTTTAACTCAATACAGAAATCAATGGGCTCTGTCAAGTTAGCTATAGGTTGTGCCATATCAACGATCTCTACGGAAGGGGGTAAGATGATATCTTGAGCAGTTATGTATCTAGGACCTTTGACACAAATTAATGCGTCTCTAACTCCATAGAGATTACTTCTCAATACAATTTCTTTCAAATTTAGTAAAATTTCTTGTACGGATTCTTCAATACCTGCTATTGTAGAATATTCGTGTGGCACGCTCCCAAATTTTGCACGTGTGATACATGTTCCTTCTATTTCTCCAAGTAAAGCTCTTCGCAAGGCAATACCGACGGTATCCGCTTGACCTTTTCTAAGCGGGGACAAAATGAAACGACCATAATAAAGACGCTTACTATCTACTCTTGATTCAACACACTTCCACTGTAGTGTTTGAGTGGATCCTGCTACCTCCTCTCGAACCATAATAGACTAGTATTATTATTTGATCATTGAATCGTTTATTTCTCTTGAAAGCGGTTTAATTCTTTTACAGACGTCTTTTTTTAGGAGGTCGACATCCATTATGCGGCATAGGTGTTACATCGCGTATACAACTTAATCGTACACCACTTTTAGCAATGGCTCGTAATGCGGCATCTCTTCCACTACCAGCACCCTTTACCATAACTTCTGCTCGTTGCAAACCCACTGTACGAATAGCATCTACTGCTGTTCTTTGACCAGCATAGGGTGATGCTTTTCTTGAGCTTTTGAATCCACAAGTACCCGCGGAGGACCAGAAAACCACCCGACCCTGTGGGTCTGTAACAGTTATAATGGTATTGTTGAAACTAGCTTGAACATGAATAACTCCTTTTGTTATTCTACGTGCACTCTTCCGTAAACTAAAACGCGCATTCCTACGCAAACCAATACGCACTTTCCTACGTGAACCAATTTTTGGTATAGCTTTTGTCATATTTTATTATCTCATAAATATGAGTTAGAAATAACAAAAAGAAAAAAGATACAAAGATATCCGTTTCAGGGTAAAATATATCCTTTACTCTAATTATTTTATTTGGAATTTGGACATTTCCGCGGGTACTTTTTTTACTTTTTAGAAAGTAAAGTTCTTTTTCGAAAGATTACCCCTGTCTTTGTTTATGCTTCGGGTTGGAACAAATGACTCTAATTCGTCCACGCCTACGAATCAGTCGACATTTTGTACAAATTTTACGAACAGAAGCTCTTATTTTCATATTTCCCTATTCCTTTCTTAAACTATGAATCTAATCTTTGGGAAAAAATAAGTCTCTTCGCTTGAATTTTGGAACTTTGAATTTATTACCCTAGAAAAAAAAAAAGAAAAACCTAATCCTTTGAATCTTTGGTATCCTTCAAACCTTCGGTATCCTTCGAGTCTTCGGTACGCTTCGAATCCTTATGGGGAAGTCTATAAATTATACGTCCCTTGCTTGAATCATAACGACTTACTTCAATTTTGACCCTATCCCCCATCAGTATTCGTATAGAACTAGACCGGATCTTTCCTGAAATATAGCCCAGAATGATGGTGTCATTCTCTAGGCGAACGCGGAACATTCCGTTGGGTAGGGCTTCCGTAACTAAACCTTCAAAAGTGACTTTTGCTTCTCTCGGGTTTTTTTTTTCTCTCATATTTTTTTTTCTCCTATTTTTCTATTTTGATTTTCAAATAAAAATACAACGTTTTTTTTTATTTGAAAAATAGGAAGTTCGAGATAGAATTCGGGTACTATAGGAGGGGCGATTACCATATATAACATAAGACTTCTCCCCCAATTCTGTTTAGTCGAGCTTCTCGATCTGTCATTATACCTCGAGAAGTAGAAAGAATAGCAATTCCCATTCCGCCCAAAACTTTAGGAATTCCTTGATAGTTGGCATAAATTCGTAAGCCGGGTCGGCTGATACGCTTTAAAAAGGTTCTAGTTCTATATATTCCTTTTCTAGTCTTTCTCTTTTGATGTCGCAAAGTTGAAACCAAGAAATATCTGTTACTTTCCTGATGTTTCCGAACACTTTCAATAAAACCCTCTCGTAGAAGTATTTTAACAATGTTTTCGGTAATATTTGTAGATACTACTCGAACTGTTCCTTTTTTATTCATGTCCGCGTTTCTTATAGAGGTTAGTAAATCAGCAATAGTGTCCTTGCCCATAAGACTCTAATTCTAGGTTCCTCCTAATTTTTCTATAATCAACATGTTTTCTTTTTTTTTTTTCTTTTAATTTTGGATTTTAAAGCATATACGTGAAACACAATCTACTAATTTTTTCTTTGATCTATATCTTGCCTACTAGTATTTATAATACTTCAGGAGCTAATGAAACTATTTTAGTAAAATTCAATTCTCTCAATTCCTCGGCGATCGCGCCAAAAACTCGAGTTCCTTTTGGATTTCCTTTTTGATCAATGATAACCGCTGCATTGTCATCATAGCGTATTATTATACCGTCTTCGCATTTGAACTCTTTACATGTACGTACAATTACAGCTCGAATTACTTCGGATCTTTCTAGAGGCATTTTGGGCACTGCGTCTTTGATTACAGCAACAATAACATCACCAATACGAGCATATCGCTGATTACTAGCAGCTCCTATTACTCGAATACACATCAATTTTCGAGCTCCACTGTTATCTGCTACATTTAAAAGGGTCTGAGGTTGAATCATATTATTTTGATTAAAATTTGTTATTTCAATGCAAAAGGATGAAATAAATATTGTCTTTACATAAAAAAACCAGGTTTTTTTATCTTCAATACTCCTTTTTTGGGGTTCTATATCTCTAATCGAAGAAATTGACTTCGTATGGGCATTTTACTGGCAGCTATGGAGATAGCTGCTCTAGCTACAGTTTCGGATACTCCGCCCATTTCATAAAGTATTCGACCTGGTTTAACAACGGCTACCCAATATTCGGGGGATCCCTTTCCTGAGCCCATACGTGTTTCCGTGGGTCTTAGTGTAACTGGTTTGTCAGGAAATATACGTACCCATAGTTTTCCACCACGACGTGCATATCGTGTCATTGCTCTTCGTCCTGCTTCTATCTGTCTCGACGTGATCCAAGCGGGTTCAAGTGCTTGAAGAGCATATCTACCAAAACAAATACGATTGCCTCGGCAGGATTTTCCCTTCATTCTTCCTCTATGTTGTTTACGAAATCTGGTTCTTTTGGGGTTATAGTCGATGGTTCTTTCTTAGTTCCATCTCTACTGCAAAACTGGACATGAGAGTTTCTTCTCATCCAGCTCCTCGCGAATGAAATGAGAAAGCGTGCAAATTTCTCTAATTCCATAATATTCCAAAATATTACGGATAGATGCACATTAATAGATAATAGAAAAAGTTAGGGTTTTCTTAATATTGAATATTGAATTTGTTAAAATAGATAATGTAATCTTTCTTAACAAAAAATCTCCTTATTTTTACTCTTATTGAATCGCGGTAAAGTATTCTAATTCAATAAAGATTTCGCGGGCGAATATTTACTCTTTCCTGTCTTATTTGTTAATTTATATTATAACCTTACCAAATAAGGCAATTCTTTTGGTTTGTTCCGCCATCCCACCCAATGAAGTATTAGGATTCTTTTCAATAAAATCCTATGCAGTCATAGGTTCTGTCGTTCCCACTACTTCTCCTTTAATGATTAGGTCTGAATCCCACAATGGAGCTTCCAATAAATTTCTTTCCGAGTCAATTTTCTCAGTTTTATTAACCCGGTCCGCTCTTTGTTATTGTTTTAAATTTGTATTTCTTGTTTCAAGTTATGATTTCGAATTCTCTGTTATTTTTTTTATATTGATGCTTTATCACATTGCCTTTTATGATGTAACTCATAGACCATACATATTGGAATCCTATATCTTTCTTATTCCTCTTCTTTCTTTCTATCATCCCTCCTTTTATCCACATCCCTTTAGTTTTGCTTCACAACCTAGAATCCGTTTTCTTTTTTAGAGAAAAAATTGCAGTTGCTACAACTATATGATAGATCTACTCATTTATGATAGATGTATTTATTCATATAGTGACTGTTTCTTAGTTAGGATCTCGACAATACGAAGCAATAGGTTGGTTATTAGTTAATTTTCTATAATTACTAAGTTTTTTTCTTTTTCTATTTTTTTTTTCTTTTTCTATTTTATAGTATAGTAGAGTTCAGTCAATTTTTTGGAATCTCCATTTTCAACTCTAAAGAAAAAACTAACGAGTCACACACTAAGCATAGCAATTATATTAAAAGATTTATCAATTTTCATTAAATCTTATAGAAAGAGGTAGAATTTCTTCTTTTTTTTTTAGGGATTTCAGGAAAAATAAGGCTCTTATCATTTTTTATTCTATTACTGAACAGAATGGGAAGACAAGGCTAGTTATTCTTCGTCTACGAATATCCAAATTTTTACACCTAATACTCCATAGATAGTTCGAATTGGATAGCAGCAATAATCAATTTTCGCGCGAATTGTTTGTAGGGGAAGTCTACCCTTTTTGATGCATTCGGCACGTGCAATTTCTTTCCCTGCGAGACGACCTGCAATTTTTACTTTTACTCCCCTTATATCTGCTTTTTTAGTTAATTCAATGGCTTTTTTCATTGCCTTTCGGAATGAAACTCTATTTTTTAATTGGAAAGCTATATATTCTGCAAGAATGTTAGGTTGTCTATAAGGTTCTTTAACTTTTTCAATAGCAATATTAAGTCTCTGGTTTACAGAATTAACTTCCTTTTGTAGATCTTTCTCTAATTCTTCGATTGCTCCTTTTTTCTTTAATAAATTGGGGAATCCAATATGGATTATGACGTGGATCCTATCGATTTCTTTTTGAATTTCTATATGTGTAATTACTTCGGAACTTGAGTCTGAGTCCATTTTTCTATTATGTGTAATTACTTCGGAACTTGAGTCTGATTCCATTTTTCTATTCGATCCTTTTTTCCTATTCTTTTGTATATAGTTCTTGATACAATTCCGTATTTTTTTATCTTCCTGTAGACCTTCAGAATAATTTTTTGGTTGTGCGAACCAAAAGGAACGGTGATTTTGGGTTGTACCAAGTCTGAAACCGAGTGGATTTATTTTTTGTCCCATATTTTTCTATTCTTTTTTTTTTACTGGGAATCGAAATCTTAGATGGATCTAAAGATTATTTAGGTTTCTTTACTATATTTAGTACAATTGTTATATTACACATGGTTTTTTTTATGCGAGAACTACGTCCTCGAGCTCGAGGTCTTAATTTTTTCATAATAGTACTCCTACTGACTTCGGCTTTAGTGATGAATAAATTCGCTTTGTCGAAATCCCTATAATGAGTAGCATTTGCTGCTGCCGAATAAACCAACTTTAGGATGGGATAAGATGCTCGATAAGGCATGAGGTTCAGTATCATAATAGTTTCTTCGTAGTAACGCCAGCGAATCTCATCAAGAACTCTTTGTGCTTTGAAAACAGACATATGGATGCGTTTTTGTGCTTTGAAAACCCGTTCGAACTTAAGTAGACGATCGGTTGGAACTTTCCTTGCGAGTTTCCTTAGCCCACTCTTCTTCTTCTTTATTCTAGGGGTATACTTTACCAGTTTGAAACTTGTCATAAATAAGGTTATTCCCCGCCTACCTTTGTTTTTTTTTATTTTGAATCTTTCTATTCTGAATTCAGTTAACGACGAGATTTAGTATCTTTTCTTGCACTTTGATAACTCGTGAAATGCCGAGTAGGCACGAATTCCCCCAATTTGCGACCTACCATAGGATTTTTTATGTAAATAGGTATATGTTCCTTTCCATTATGAATCGCGATTGTATGGCCAACCATTGCGGGTAGAATGCTAGATGCCCGGGACCACGTTACTATTGTTTCTTTCTCCTCCTTCATATTGACCTTTTCTATTTTTGCCAATAAATGATGAGCTACAAAAGGATTCGTTTTTTTTCGTGTCACAGCTGATTACTCCTTTTTCCATTTTAAAGAGTGGCATTCTATGTCCAATATCTCGATCGAAGTATGGAGGTCAGAATAAATAGAATAATGATGAATGGAACAAAGAGAAAAATCCTTTAGCTGGATAAGGGGCGGATGTAGCCAAGTGGATCAAGGCAGTGGATTGTGAATCCACCATGCGCGGGTTCAATTCCCGTCGTTCGCCCATCGCATTATTGCAAATTCCAAAAATGCAATTTTCCATATTCCTAGTTACGTATTTACTTACGGCGACGAAGAATAAAACTATCACTATATTTTTTCCTTTTCCTAGTTCTTCTTCCAAGCGCAGGATAACCCCAAGGGGTTGTGGGTTTTTTTCTACCAATGGGGGCTTTCCCTTCACCGCCCCCATGGGGGTGGTCCACAGGGTTCATAACTACCCCTCTTACTACGGGGCGTTTACCTAGCCAACGCTTAGATCCGGCTCTACCCAAACTTTTTTGGTTCACCCCAACATTACCCACTTGTCCGACTGTTGCTAAGCAATTTTGGGATACCAAACGGACCTCCCCAGATGGTAATCTTAAAGTGGCCGATTTACCCTCTTTTGCAATCAGTTTCGCTACAGCACCTGCTGCTCTAGCTAATTGCCCACCCCTTCCACGTGTGATTTCTATGTTATGTATGGCCGTGCCTAAGGGCATATCGGTTGAAGTAGATTCTTCTTTTCTCTCAAAAAACCCCTTCCCAAACTGTACAAGCTTCTTCCAAAGCATACAGCTTTCTAGATGTATATGACGATCTCTAGACAGATGGATCTTATATGAATCGTATGATGAAGTACCACATGAGTGGGTATATAGGAAAGGAATCCAAATCTGCCGAATCGCTCATGTTATGATCTTCTACATCCTAGGTCTCCGCGTTCCGTCATCTGGCTTATGTTCTTCATGTAGCATTCAGATCGAATGACTCTATGAAATTACGTCGATACTTCCACATATTATGGGTAACGTAGGAGACATCCCTATTTTCCCCGGGGGGTCTTAATTACCACTGCTTAGCTTTCAATTCGCCTCTGACCATCAAATTAAATGTGAATAACCCGTCCTCCTCTCTTTGAAACAAGGGGGGCTTCCGGTTCTGTGCGTGCTTCAAACAATTTTGTCTTCTCCATATTACCATATCTCTAGAGTCAATAATTTTCTATGAGGAACTACTGAACTCAATCACTTGCTGCCGTTACTCAACAGTTTTCTGTTGAGGTCTATCCCGTAGAGGTAGTCAAATTGGATCAGTGATCGATTTCTAGGTTTCGTCGTAAACCTAATTGGTTACTTCCAATTACGTAAATCAATAGTTCAAACCGCACTCAAAGGTAGGGCATTTCCCATTGATATAGGAACTTTTGTACCAGAAACAATAGTATCTCCAATTATAGCCCCTCTGGGATGTAAAATATATCTCTTCTCACCATCCCCATAGTGTATGAGACAAATGTATGCATTTCGATTAGGGTCGTATTCTATGGTTACGATTCTACCAGATATGTCTTTTTGATTCCGTCGAAAATCGATTTTACGGTATAGGCGCTTATGACCTCCCCCTCTATGCCTTGCGGTAATGATTCCTCTGGAATTACGACCTTTACCACAACGGTGCCGTCCATGGATCAAATTATTTCGTGGATTGGATTTCACTTGCCTGTCTACGGTTCCCTTGCGTGTGCTCGGGATAGGTGTTTTGTATAAATGTTTCGCCGTATTATTAAGTATTCTCCTTTAGTTTTTTTTCTCCATCTAGAAGTGGAATAGAATAACCCGGTTGAAGGGTAATGATCATACGTCTGTAATGCATTGTATGTCCCAGAATAGGTCCCATTCTTCTACCCTTTCTGGGTAGTCGATGGCTATTCACAGCTACTACCTTAACACCAAAGAAGAGTTCGACCCAATGCTTTATTTCTGTCTTAGTGAATCCCGATTCGACATTAAAAGTATATTGATTCTTTCCCAATAAATGAACACTTTTTTCTGTAAATACTGCGTATTTGATTCCATCCATAAATCGACTTTCCCTCCTATGCTCTGAGTTCCGGTATCGATAAGAATTCGAGTTCTTATTGTTCTTATGTTATGGTATGAATATACCATACCAATTCGTTATGTATGGATGATGGATGAGATTCCATGGATAGAGAGCCAGTTCCAATAGACTTATGGAACGTTCCCGTTCGCGTGCATCCAGCAGGAATTGAACCCGCAAATTTACCAATTATGAGTTGGGCGCTTTAACCATTCAGCCATGGATGCTTAACAGGGATCATCGTACATCGTAAATAACCAATTTTCATATAGAAAGACATATCATAGAAAAATGAAATTGAAAATATTCGGAGATGGCAAATATTCGGAGATGACTATGAAAACACCTCTCTGGATCCTCGAATTGAAAGAGAGATTGAGAGGGATCAAGAATCCTAATTCTCGCTATTTGGAATGGATCCAATTCTATTGAGTCTGACTCATAGTGATCATTTCTCTTTAGCAAAGAATGACCTTGGTTATCAAAGGATTGAACAACCGGGATCCATTTACTTATGATACCTAGTTGACATTGATAACAAGGATCTAATGAATTATGAGTTTAATAGATCCTCTTTAGCAGAAAGACGTATATTCCTTGCTCATTATCAGACAATCACTTATTCCCAAACCTCGTGTGGGGCTAATCGTTTTCATTTACCATCTCATGGAAAACCCTTTTCGTTCCGCTTAGCCCTATCGGGTATTTTAGTGATAGGTTCTATAGGAACTGGACGATCCTATTTGGTCAAATACCTAACGAAAAATTCCTATTTTCCTTTCATTAAGGTACGAGGGCTTCTTATTCCACAAGAACGAAAGCACCTTTTCATTCTTTCATATACTAGGGGTTTTTACTTGGAAAAGACAATGTTCCATACTAAAGGATTCGGGTCCATAACCACGAGTTCCAGTGCACTAGATCTTGTAGCACTTAGCAACGAGGCCCTATCCATTAGTATTCCACATAAGAAATCCATTATAGAAACTAATACAATTAGATTAGCTCTTCATAGACAAACTTGGGGTTTGCGAGCCAAGGTAAGACCGGCTCGGGATCATGGGACCCTTTTCTATCAGATAGGAGGGGCTCTTGTACAAAATAGACTTCTAAGTAATAACCCCATAGAATCTATCTATATAAAGAGGCAATCGTGTCAGGAAGCGGGTTTTTCTTTGGCCAAAGGGTACTTCGAACTTGGAACGAGCATGAAGAGATTAACGAGACTTCTTTCTCTTTTGAGTTTTTCTGGCGGACCGGTCGCGCAAGATCTTTGGTCTTCCCCCGGAACCGATGAAAAAAAGTGGGTCGCTTCTTATGGACTCGCTCAGAATGATTCTTCTCTATCTATAGTTCATGGCCTATTAGAAGTAGAAGGTGCTCTGGTGCAATCCTTACCGACAGAAAAAGATTGCAGTCAGGTTGATAATAATTGAGTGCCATTACTTCGTCGGTCCGAACCAAGGAATCCGTTAGAAATGTTTTGAAATGGATATTGTTCTCTCTTTGATCAGGGATTGCTATATGAAAAGAAGTGGAGTTTGAAAAAGGGAACGGAATGGTCAAACCGGAACTGCTAGAGGAACGAATTTTCAATAGCATAACTTGGGCTCCTAGAATATGGCGCCCTTGGGACAATCTATTTGATTGCAGGGTTTTGTTCCGAATCAAAGATATCCGCGGAGGCCGGTTCGTTCGCCCTATTCTGATATTCAGGACCAAGAGGTACTGGATTCTCTTTCGGATAGGCCCTGAAAGGAGAAGAAAGGCTGAAATGCCAACGGATCTCTGTCTATTCTCTAATTCACCCGATCCGATAGTACCCGTTTTTGGAACGTCCAGTGCCAAAGTCACTGAATGGGTAAGTCACCAATCCAATCCCTTTGACAAATCGGGTGTCATATTAGATATCATATTCTATATATATAGAAATATCATAGAATAGACATATAGAATTTTATATATAGAAATATCATAGAATAATAGACATATAGAAGAACTATCATAGAATAATAGACATATAGAATTTTTGGTCGGGAAATTCTAATGAATCATTTAGTGAAAAAGGAGGAAAAAATGAAAAAAGACGAGACTCTACTAATATTCACTCTTGTGAATTGCTGGGTTTCTGTTTTCTTATTCGGGATCTTGGTTTTCATGGTTCTCATCTCTGCAACTCGCGATTTTCGCGAGAGAACCAAATCCAAGTTGGTGAAGATCATCATGTGGGCTGGCATAGTAGTTATTACCTTTGCAATTGCGGTTCGAATCTATCCGATCTTTATCTTTTTGCTCAAAGAACGAATAAAACCCCTTGTCGAAGCCCTTTATGATAAGCTTCCCTGGATCTGGGAAGTTTCTCTTTCACGGTATTGGGATCGTTTGATCGATTTCCTTGATCGCTACTTATGGGCGTGCGCTCAAAGGATACAAACAGGGATT